ATACAAATTGTGACCCGAATCTCGCGGATATTTCGATTCCAGCCAACGATGACGCTATAGCTTCAATCCGATTAATTCTTAACAAATTGGTATTTGCAATTTGTGAGGGCCGTTCTAGCTATATACGAAATTCTTGATTAATAATAAGATAAGTAAATTTTGGGGGAAACTCCATATAATCGATTTATTGAATCGGTTATTATTCTTGACTAGCATAAAAGAGATAAAAACCGGAGATTTTCTGTGATTAGTTGATACTTAATTAAAATTAAAATATATAATTTACTTAATTAAAATATATAATTCAAGTAGGCAAATCGAAAAAAAGATGGTTGAATCAAAATAATTCCTTTTTAAGTTCTATTTCTTTCAGAGGGTAATATGAATGTTCTATTATGTTCTATCAAAAGTTTATACGATATATCCGGTGTGGAAGTAGGCCAACATTTCTATTGGCAAATAGGAAGTTTCCAAGTCCATGCCCAAGTACTTATTACTTCTTGGGTCGTAATTGCTATTTTATTAGGTTCAGCCATTATAGCTGTTCGTAATCCACAAACCATTCCTACTGACGGTCAGAATTTCTTTGAATATGTCCTTGAATTCATTCGAGACGTGAGCAAAACTCAAATTGGAGAAGAATATGGTCCATGGGTTCCCTTTATTGGAACTATGTTTCTATTTATTTTTGTTTCAAATTGGTCAGGGGCTCTTTTACCCTGGAAACTTATCCAGTTACCTCACGGAGAGTTAGCCGCACCCACAAATGATATAAACACGACCGTTGCTTTAGCTTTACTCACGTCAGTAGCATATTTTTATGCGGGCCTTACAAAAAAGGGGTTGGGTTATTTCGGTAAATATATTCAACCAACCCCAATCCTTTTACCTATTAACATTTTAGAAGATTTCACAAAACCGTTATCGCTTAGTTTTCGACTTTTCGGAAATATTTTAGCTGATGAATTAGTAGTTGTTGTTCTTGTTTCTTTAGTACCTTTAGTAGTTCCTATACCTGTCATGTTCCTTGGATTATTTACAAGCGGTATTCAAGCTCTTATTTTTGCAACCCTAGCTGCGGCTTATATAGGCGAATCCATGGAAGGTCATCATTGACTCGTTTCCGACGCAGTCTTTTTTACTTAGCCTGACGCAATGTATGCGCCGTTTAAGGTAATCCACTTACACTTAGGGAAGATCAATATTTAGGGAAGATAAATATAAGGTATAAATAAAGATATAAATGATCTAGAGTAATTGTAAAAAAGGTACGATATTTTTGAGTTGTAAAAAAATGGATTGGTTTGCGTAGGAACGGGGGGTCGAACTAGGTGTATATAATCTAATCGCTATAAGACAACTCTTGTGAATCTTTCGAAGAATGATTCGAGAATCCCGATGATTTTAAGATACAATATTTGGTTTACGGTTTTGGGGAAAAACATGTATATGTGATATTAGACATTAACTAGGTAGATATGAACTAAAGAGATATCTAATTTGTCTTACTATTGTGAATTTAGATAGGGATTTCAATAGAAGCCTTTCCATTTCGTCTGTTATTGTGAATTGAATATTGGTTGATTGTATCATTAACTATTTCTTTATTTTTGTTTTGGCGCGAGGAAAACTTATCATGAATCCACTGATTTCTGCCGCTTCCGTTATTGCTGCTGGATTGGCTGTCGGGCTTGCTTCTATTGGACCTGGGGTTGGTCAAGGTACTGCTGCGGGACAGGCTGTAGAAGGGATCGCGAGACAACCAGAGGCGGAAGGAAAAATACGGGGTACTTTATTGCTTAGTCTAGCTTTCATGGAAGCTTTAACAATTTATGGGCTGGTTGTAGCATTAGCTCTTTTATTTGCGAATCCTTTTGTTTAATCCTAAAAACACATATTTTTGTTTATTTCCGTGGATTTGCTGCTCTTGTTTTTTCGAATTCTTTTAATATTTAACTTCTACAATTAAATTACTTAGGAACAACAACTCACGGAAATCCCCGGTTTGAGGATACAACCCACTTTTTCCTTTACCTTCTTAGTCCAATGGACGAACTTTTTTTAGGAAGTATTGCAATTGTATTGTAACAAACGAGGTATTTCGCAACTGACCCGTATAAGACCTGGTACCTAATTCGAATCGAATAAGTATCAGGCTTATTGGAAATTTCATTTCCAATTGAAAAAAATTCATTAAAACCCATTTCTAAATCAATATATTTTTTTGAATAATTTTAGTATTTTCTATTTAGAAATAGGGAAATTCATAATAAAATAAAAGAATAAGAATATAAATAAATAGTCTATCTATAAGAAAGCTATAACTATAAGAAAGAGGAGATCGTATGAAAAATGTAACCGATTCTTTCCTTTCCTTGGGTTATTGGCCATCCGCCGGGAGTTTCGGATTTAATACTGATATTTTTGCAACCAATCTAATAAATCTAAGTGTAGTGCTTGGTGTGTTGATTTTTTTTGGAAGGGGGGTGTTAAGTGATTT